AAAAATAAAGGAAAGGGGATTCCTCTTTCTTATTACTATGCTACACGAGCAGAGAAAGAAAGATAGGATCCCAAGTCAGTTACAGTTATGAAGGGCACGGGTCACTAAAACCTTTTGAATGAACTGTTGAAGTGAAGATTGGGGTCGTACCCTTCACATCAGGAAACTCTGGGAAACGTTATTCCTCCTTTTCCGAAAGGTGTAATGCAGGCTACCATGCAGCACAAAGGCGCTCAATGCCCTGTGGCATTGAGTCCGATTGCCCCCCTTTTTTTTTCTCTTGACCGCTTGCCTGCGCCTTTCCCGGGCGCCCCCCCTTTTGCTCCCTGGGATCAGTCAGTCCAATTAGATGTTGCAATCGATGGTTCCCAACCCCATTTCCTTCCATGATATGATATGGGAAATTTTTGATTGACAGTAGTATCCGTTTAGTCATTCGCAGAAGCAGCTCTTTCAAAAGCACAAAAATCTGATGAAGGGTTTCTTTCATTCGCTGAAAAACGCACCGCACCGAGAATAAGAAGAATCCGATGGATCATACATAGCACAGGCATCATCCTCAGAAGCGGAGCCTAGGGCTGCTCTTTTCTTTCCCTCTCAATCTGAACCGGCTGAAGAGTAATTCTTCCCAGGCCGAAACTTTCCAGTTTTTCCCGCATCCGACGTAGCCGAATCTGAGGTCGAAACATAAGCAACTGATCCTGACCTATCCTATGAGACCACGTTCGCGCGGGTTTTCCATTCTATTCTATTATATAAATAGGTTCCTGCATCGGACTTTTATGGGTGGCCCTTGTCCCTGGAAGCGCGCAGAGAGAGCACAGTTCGAAGGAAGAGCTCGAAGAGCAGAGCAAGCCAAGAAGCAAAGGGCTATAGGAGTCTCAGCTGAACCATAAGAAGAGGATAAAGGTCCTGGAGAAGCAGACGAAAGATCCGATTCAACACCCGACGAAGCAGACGCTAGAGCAGCAACCTGAGAATCTGCATAAAAATATGACGAATAAACTACTGCAAAGGCTGGCTCGGTGAAGGGCGGTGGGTTGGGTAAGAAGAAGGATTGGACGTAAAGAAAGGTTAGCTCCGCAGCTATGTGATTCCATTCCTAAAAGATTCAATTCCTTTCTACATAGCAATGTAGTAGAGTAGGCCATGGGTTAGCGCGATAGATGATCGTCGAATGGAGAAGGGTTCATCTCGATAATGAACAGGGATCACGGATCACGCCCAGGCTATCTTTCTCAGCTAAAGGACTAAGCAGGTCCACTACCGAAGTGGTTGACGATACATCTCAATCGGTGGTTCGTTCGGCAGAGCGATCAAAAGCTTGAGGGTGAAAGCCTTCCTCTGAAGTTGTCTATTCAACTGGGTTATCGAAAGAGAGCTATAGGCTTCAAAGCTATAAGCTTGCAATGGAGGTTGGTGGGCTTAGGTAGAGTAAGAGGACAGAAGAATGACTTTCACCAGTAACCAAGGCGGAATCAGATTCAGAAGAAATGAATGATCTTCCCAAGAAGGGTGGGGGGTCAAAGCCGGACTCGAAACTGAAGTCAAGTCTGACTATTCGCCCGAAAAAGCTTAATAGGAATTTGTGTTGTGTAGGAAAATGGACTGAGAAGTGGGTTTCGGGAGAGAGATCATCGGAAGGCATCTAGCCCATAGAATGGGAAATGGAGGTTCAAGTCCTCCTTGATCTCAATTAGAAGTGCATATTGCACGTCAAGTGCGGGATTGGCATCGAGACAACCCTTTTCGAAGCTGATAGGTTACTGTGAGATTCTTTCTCATAGCAGTGCGGAATCTTTTTTCCAAGCATTGAATAATCACAAGAGTTTGAAAAGAGAGGATAAATAAGGGGTCTTTACCCTTATTTAAGGTGTCCGATTGGAGTCGGTTGATTAGATATACACCTTCCTTACCCGGAAGGAATCGCCTATCCAGAATACAAAAGATCCGTCGCTCTTCGCTCGAGCCAAGGATGTGACTCTCAACATCGAGACCGTGTTGGCTGGTGCCGAGGAAAACGGCAATTTACTAGCTTTCCCGGACGGCTTAAAAGAAAAAAAAAAAGACGTGAAAGAGAAGTAGTGGAGGGGCTGTCTCATGAAATCCTGTACATCCCTTCTCGGATTCCCTTTTGGATACTACCTTTACTTTATCCAATGGGAAGGATCTCATATCGATTCAAGGGTCGAACGCATCTCGGATTTCGAAAGGTGTTGAGAATGGCAAGTCTTTCACGGAGGATGGGGTAGAAGGGGATTCAATAGGAAGGGAAAGAGGAATACCTGGATCTTCCGAAGAAGGCAATTGATGTGAGGTCATTGGTTCCGTAAATGGAACTTTCTTCCTTCGTCTCTCATACGTTTTGTAGGACGCCCTTGCTGCCCCCCGAAGGGATCACTTTTTTATTCTTCCTTATGAACAACTTCATCACTAATACAAGGGCGTTTAGGTCTTCGATGGAGCCTCCACAGTCTTTCCATTCTCCCCCTGAGGAGAGCATGGATCACAGACTGCTTTCCCTTGATCAGAAAAGTCAGGTACATCCTCAAAGAATGTGACATCCATAGAAAGATACCTCTTGTTGTTCAAAGGGTTATAACACAACTATCCCTTCTGAGAACTGGAATAACCGACAAAGATACATTTGACAGACCTATGACTCAATTTATCTAAACTAGGATCCAGAACATGAACAAAACAAAGACACGTAAAGGGATGGAATAAACAGGAAAACCAGGGAGAAGAGTGACGAAAGGAGGTCAACGAGACGGCTAATCGAGCGTAGAGACAGAGAAGGGCAACAATAAGGCTGATGTTCTTGCAGTACCACTTCCCTCCTTCCTACCTTCCTTCCTTTTCTTGGGTGAGTCAGTGGAGTCTATTTTACTCGAGTTGAGTGAGCTAGGTGCTGGAGTTAGCTGGTTAGCTCGAGTGAGATACGTGGTTTATCGAGGTGAGGGTTCTGATATGCTCGTTTTAGGTGTCTAAAACAAAAGGTAAGCAGTTTTATGTTTATTTGAATTGAGAAAGAAATGTTTCATTGAGTTGGGCCGCTTCTGATCCTCTTCAATCAGTGGAAGTTCACTGACCCCCCTTTTGGAGAAAGCTAAACCTGACGCGCTCGAATCCTGCCTCTGAACCCTCACTTGACAAAGAGCCTTGATGAAAACGGAAGGTCCCCAACATTCAAACCTGCTGCTACGGATTCGGGAATGCCTGGGTACCCGCCTGCTTGCGGATCCTATCAATCAACAGATGGGGAGTACGAGTTGCTTGAAACGGATAATGTAGGGAGTGCCCCAACAACTCGTCATGCACTCGACCTGTCTGAAGTTCGAGCGAGTGGGACATAAAGGAATAGAACGAGTGATGGACTGTCAACAGCAGATCGAACTCTCTACGACCTCTCCAAACAGTATGAATCTTCCTTATCCCTTCGGTTAAGTTCTTTAAACAAAGGCGCGCGCAGAAAGATCGGCTAGGCTAAAAAAAAAGGCCTGTTATCTCTTATAGTCTTCCTTTAGGGAGGAGAAGTCAAAGACAAGGAATACAGATGATGAAAGAGGCCAAGCCTGGATGGGACTAGAAATTGCATTCGGCGGGAGGAAAATGAAATAAATATTCGTAGCTGATTGGTCCTATGACAACTATTAAGACCGATCAGGAGGTAGGGGACGGGACTAAAGGCTCTCTTCTGACCTCACCCTTATAATCTAATCTATAGGATCAGGAGACTTTAGGAAAGATTTGCTCGAGGGGCCAACCGGATAGTTGGAATAGAACTGCAGACTAGAAGGAAGGAGGGGGCATTAGGGTCCGAAGGAGAGCTCCTTTCTAATCGGTAGGGAAGTCAAGCCATAAGGATCGAAGTCCCCTAAGGTTGACTAACGTCTTTCATGCCCCACAGGGAGGACACTATTCATAACATAAGGTATTCTTATTCTTGATCTTTCCACTGATGAAGGGAACTCCCTAGCAGCATAGGTCTGTCCCCCGGTTACCTTTCCCTCGCCCACTCAAGTTCATTACCAACCCAATCTGGCTGTTCCCCACATCTGATTGATCGAGTTGACTCCTCTCTCGCTTCCAATTCGATTCGATCCCCGATGCCATCAACCGGCAGTGAGAAGTCGAGTAGGCTAGCCGATGTCCCAGTGATAGGCGGATCTTCTCAATCAGCCCTTCCCTGCGCCTCCCCTTTCCATCCGGAAAAGATGAGCTCTACCTCTATTCCTTCACTCGCGGGTGGTCACCCGTAACCGTCCCTTCCACCCTTCCCGTCCATGCCGTTGCTTTCGAGCCTACTCGGTCTCGATCTGAAGATGGTTCGATTAGTGCAAATGGTGCCGGGGTGGGCCGGGGTGGAGGGCCCTTATCGATAAGTGGTTGGCAATGTCAATTGAAAATTCCATTAAAGGCCGCTACCTCTCCGGGCTTCGCCTTTGCTCTTGCTACTGATGCTGGTGACGAAGAACTCTAGGGACTCTGCTACTAAACAAAGTAAAGGAGCTTCGGTGCTTCCTCTGCAGCAGGTGCTTTGGTGGGTAAAGAGCGCTCTCCGGCCATTCCCATAAGTCACTCCTATTAGTGGCACATGGTCTTCGTAGCTCGCCCTCGGGGTTGATCCGCGAGCACGCAAAGGGGATGTGTGGTCCGAACCTAAGCGCACGGATCTCTCTCCTCGTCACATGCCTAGTGAAACTCTTATCAACTGCTTATGCAATTGGTGCTACTTGAAGAATCTGATCTTGGGACTTGATATGAATCTGATCGATCTGGATCCACATCTGCACTTTCACATGGAACTGCTGCTCTATCTCGATCTGGCACCTGATCTGTTTATGCTTCAGCCGCTGCTTTTCCTTAGATTTTCTTCCGTTCCGTCAGGGTTATACAAGATCTTATCCGTTAAGCCAAGGAGAGGGTTGGGTGGGGGAAATCACAGGCTTTTGGATTGAGAAATCGATGTGCCGGGGTTCAAGCTTAACATCCAGATTGAAACTTCGTGTTCGTGATCAGGACCCAGCACCAACACCTGCGATGGGGGCGGGCGACAATATCACCAGTAGTAGCGCGGTTCTAGTAGCAGCATTAAAAAGTGGCATAAGTAGTCGAACATGAGTAGCAGAAGTTTACCCGGAGCTACCTAAACGCATAGGCGAGAGCAGGGGTAGCAGGTGCATAAGCAAGGGTCTAGCTAGTTGGAACATAAAAAGATTCCGCAGATTATGCAAGTGATTCTGACTATGACTATGGCTCCGTTTACCCGGCGCAATAACCGGTGGCACTAGTAGCAGAAGTATAGGCTTTGTGGGTACCGGGCAGAGGCAAGGCCGGCTTCGGGCAACTAGGTGGTTAGGAACCAGAGCCTGCAGCAGCACCGAGCTATTAAGCACCGCTAGAAGCATAACCGGATCCTTTTTCGAGGTCAGAGCCTGACGGAACGGAATTTCACTAATCACTAAGTAGTAGATTCTGTTGAATAAGCAGTTGAGCTAGTCGATAAAATCTCATTATCGGGAACCACCACCACCAGCAGTAGTAGATCCTACAGAGCCGGTTTAAGCATCACTATAAGAAGCAGTTTCTTCGGTTTCTTAATGTGATCCGATCGGTTGGGCACCCAGGTTATGAAAGATCTACGCCTAGAGGTATAGGACCGGCATAACCGATTGATTCATTTCAACCAACAGCGTAATACCCAGTAACATACCTAGTTGCCTATCCGGTTGGATATCGAAACCCAGCAGCATCTAAGCCAGGTGTGTCATATATTGATCCATACCTTTAGCATATCCAGTACCCGGTGAAGAGCCAGCCACATCAGTGGCATATCCACCAGCAGCGCTAGTGGCATTATAGGCAGCATATGTTGATCCATCGGTAGCAGGGCCAGATGCATAAGCGCATCACTTCAGCGGCATACCTTCAGGATCGAGATTGAAAGCCATAAGTAGCGAGGTTTACCGGGTAGTTTCATCAGTTGCAGAGGAAATTTCATAACCTCCAGGTGTGTGTGGATTCAGTTCCATATACAGCCGCTGTTCGAGAGGTTCCAGATCGAGATTTAGCAGCAGCGGTCCCAGCATGGAATCTATCTAAATCTTAGGTGATAGCACGGAGAACCTAAGATTTTCTAGAATCTGTCCCCGTCATATCCATCCATAGGCGCTTACCACCAGTTCCATTGAAAGGTAAAGTATAACCAGCAGTTAGACCGGAACCTAACCTCTTGGCTCAGTTACCCGTAAACAAGTTACTGGAGATCCTTTGGGCGGGAGTAGGCGTAGGAACAGACTGAACCATGTAGTGGTCGTTTTCCTAGGTGGGTTTCCTTACATTATAATAGGTGGTGACTAATGCCTATGATCGAGAGTCTGATTATCGTGATAGAAAGGAAGAGCCAGATGTTCCAGATGGAGATATAGTGCCTAGCGTAGAACCTGCTGCCCCATGATCACCAATAGCAGTTCCATAGCTACTAGTTCGTAAGCTAGCAAGAGGAGCAGAAGAGCCTAAAGCAGTTGATCCTGTTCCAGTACGTAGAGTTGATTCTGACTATGATTATGCTGTTAATGAAGCAGCACGAGCAGCAGTTAAAGACACGGGAGCTGCTCCAGGTCCAGTAGTAGATCCAGCAGTTGTTGACCCAGTAGATTAGATTATGCAGTTGGTTATGATTCTGTTGACCAAGAAGCAGCAGCAGAGCCTGTGGTTTACCCATAAGAAGCAAGGACATGTACATCAGTAGATCCAATTGAAGCACCAGTTCCTGTCGTTTACCTTGAAGCAGGCAGCACACCACCCGCAGTTAAAGATCGAGAAGCACCAGCAGTCGATCCAGAACCCTTGAATGGATTTCTAAAATTGAAAACCCTTTCAATCCCATTCCCACCCATCGAACCCATGATCATCGCCCGACTAGTTGATTCCCTATCCCTTCCACCACCCGCTACGCTAGCCCGGAGAGAAAGAGATATCGAGCTTCCCATCCGTATAGTTGTTCGACCTGCCCAAGAGTCTTTTCCTATCGCGCCTGTCCCGCCGATCGATCGAAATAGGTAGGGAGGAGAGGTCCATCCACACCCGTACTTTTCCGCCGTATCCCCGCCGCCTTTCCCTTCTTTTGTTTGTTCTGGACCCGAAGCCAAAGGTAGGTGATTTCGGGCTTGCCTTTTTTTTTAGTCGCGTCTGATGAAAGGGACGACTCTGATTATTCGTGCCTGGGATTCGTTGAAAAAGAAAAATCCCTTGCTTCGGCGAATGATTCAGCCTTTGATTCGGCGGATTCGAATTACCATGCGTCTCTATCCCCCGATGCGGCTGAAACTTTGCTCAGTTTCACAGGTCAGGACCTTTTGCTTCTAACTCGGTTGAGTATTCAGTAGATGTCTTTCTTCGGATCGTTGGGTTCGTTCCGAAAGTGAAATATCAAGCGCCACACTATCGCAGTTAGAAGCCGCGGGCGAGTAGTTAGGTCAGCAAAGGTCTCAAATAAGAATAGATAGAAGTACTTTCTTCGCCGCACACGAATTTCTGTCACAGGGAAGCCAGTCCAGCTTACGCGATGGTGTGCGCGGACAGAACGCTGACAGGAATCTTCTTCGACCGGGCATTCGGCCAACCTTCCGTCATGAGTTATCGGTGCTCAGCCGCGCCCCACGCTTACGGTCTAATCACGCTGTCCTTATTTACGATGCCTCTGTTCTCCGAGATAGAGGACAGCGCTCGCCATTCACGCGCTTTTCTCGTTCTGAAAGCCAGTCCCCTCGCCGCGCGAAAAGGAGGGAGGTTCACTTGAGTTGTTTTTTTTAGGGATGAAAAACCTCACAGCTCTCGAAGGCAAAATACCAGTAAGACGGATACCCAGCCTAACGGGACGACGAGAAGACAGATGACAGGAGACAGAAGTCGAGCTATTCACTCGAACTTAGAAAATAGGAGCATTAGAATGATGAGTGCCTCCGGCTCTTTATACGGCACCCTCATAATAGAAGATGAGGGTGCCAAAGCCGGCTGAAGGTGGTTATGCTACCTTGTACGGTACAATGAAAGAAGTCAGGGCGGTAGGCGGATATAGAATAGATTCGCCAACGGGTCCTGACTTTTCAACAACAGAGGCGAAAACTGACTCTTTCAAGTCAAGGTCGGGTGGGCTAAGATGGAGTTTCTTTTCCAGTTGTTCCAGGGAGATGGGTATAGAGTGAATTCGATTCACTCTTTCGGAAGTGGATTTTTATATCCTTATATCATAAAGAAAGACGTAAGTATGGTGCCCCGGTAGACGCGAAGATTTAGTTACAAAGACCCCGCCGCTGACAATTGATTGGGTGTCCTGGAGGTCCCGGAGAAGTCAACCACCGAAGAACTGACTTTGCTCCTCAAAACAAACCTTTTGCGAATGCGCTAGAATTGAAGTTTTCAATCTCGTGTGAGATGGTTTTGAAGTTAAGGATTTCACTTCCACTGAAACTTACTGAGCAGACCCTGCCTGAAGGGAAGGTGCGGATCCTAGATCCGAAGTTGATGATTCCGCTTACGATTTGGTTAGTGTGGAAGTGAACCGATCCAGCTTTTGAGCCGGATATTTTGAATGCATTATAGGGCCTTTCGGCCTCACTCAAATCTCCTATTCTTTCTTTGTCTGGTGGAGCTATTCCCAGACAGCCTGAGAGCTGAGTGAGGGCCTTATTTGGGATGCTCTTTTCCTTCCAAAGCGAAATAATCACTCCTGTAGCTTATTGCGCTCAATCTACATCCTACCTAACTCGATTCAGCTCTTCGCTCGTGTCTTTTGCCGAATGCAGTATGCGCTGACACACAGAAGGTTTTTGCAGCCCTCTCGTATTGCGGGTTTTCCACTTTGTTCAGTTACATTAGGGCTTTACCCAACTCTACCTTGGTGATTCAGTTCCGCTTTAGTTGGTGTGAAATGAGCTGATTCTAGGATAGGAGGTCTTTTCGCTCCTACCTTTCCGAAGTGAAAGTTGCCAAGGCTTCCTATAGCCGAGTTAGATTATTTTGGTTTCGAGTCGAGTGATAACGCTTACGCTTACGATTCTGCCGTTAGTGAGAAGCAAGTAGCCTCTCTAGCCCTAAAGGAGCAGGTCAAGTTCGTTCAGCTTGAGGGATAGATTACGTGGCTGAACTGCCAGATCCAACTCCATCAAATCTTGTAGTTTCTCCAAAAGAGCAAGAGGTTCCTTGTGTGAAACTTAGATGTTGAAGCACGCACTCTTTATCCTATGTAAGGAATCAAAGGCAACGAGCCAAACTCAGTCGTTTTTAGGAAGCAACCTCTCCCCTGTGGTTGTGGTTTCACCCCTGAGTGTAATGCCTTAACGGCGGCCTTTGAAGCGCCTCTCAGAACAGAAGATGGGGGCCTGCTTCCTCCTATCACAACGGACTCGACACCAATCCCGGCAGAAGGATTTGGTTACCAGAAGTTGAGGCATGATCCTCAATTTCTCCGTTGTTATAAAAGAACAATTATCATTATAATATAATGATGCTCAAGCGAGGAGATGTTAAGAGCATCCGTCTGCGGGCGCAGGGAGGTCGGAAGCTTAACATCTTCTTTTCCGCCAGGGGAGGAACGAATCCACGAATCAAACAAGTGAACCATGTTGTTCGAAGCGATCCAAGTGAGACTGGGACTACGTACTACGCGAATCAATTATTCGTTCGGTCAAGTCCAATGCTGAGATGACTGGACTCCCCAAAGAATGACATAGGGCCTCGAAAGCCACATCAAGCAACCCTGGCTCGGAAAGCCAAATCGAAAAAAACAAGTGCAAATCTTGCCTATATCCTATATATGAAGCTATGCATAAAGTTCATACTCATCTGTTGACGGAAGAGAGCCTGGGTTGCCAACCTTTGCTTTTGTTGTGCCGGAAGGGAAAGTCCGGAAGGCTACGCAAGAGAGTTTTCTTTTCCGCGGATGATGAGGCTTTGAGTTCCTATTACGGCAGCTAGCTGAGACAGAGACCATTGACCTAGGAGATGACCTCTTTGCCCAACGAATTTGACACCCCCGGAGTCAGCTATGGCTGGGTCAGCCTTACTTAAGTTGTAGAACGAGGTCATCTACATAGCACTCAACCTCGTGATGAAGAAGTTCTTTGAAGATGTTGGTCATTGCTCGCTGGTAAGTTGCACCGGCATTCTTTAGACCAAAAGGCATCACCTTGTAAGAATATATACCAATAAAAAACCTCAGGGCAACGTGTTTTATATCTTCCGTGGCCATCTTGATAACTGGACTGAATGTCTCATTATAGTCTATACCCTCTTGCTGGTTGTAGCCTTTGGCTACCACGCGAGCCTTGTAGCGATCAATAGTCCCATCAGATTTTGACTTTATCTTGTATAACAGTCGATAACTTTCTTATCCGAAGGACGGGTCCAAGTCTGATTTTGATAGAGGGCAGCAATCTTTTCATGCATGGCAGCAACCCAGCGTGGATCCTTCTGAGTTGATCGAAATTGAGTGGGTTCCTTCACCTTGGAATCAGTAGAGACAAGATTGACCGAGGGAAGGAGCCGATTAGTAATACAGGAACGTACTCTCTCTTCATAAATCAATAGGAGCTTCCTGATCAGGAGGAACACTCGGCTGAGGAAAAGATGATGGTAAATCAGCTGAAGGAGCTGCTTTGGTTTTAGGCCGGCGAGTATAGTACTTGAGAGCAGATTGATGACCATCAGGTGCAGTAGGAGGTGCAGCAGGATGTGGACTAGGAGACTCATCCTAGATGGCTGTAATAGGATAGGACTGCTGGAAGAGGCACCGGCCGTGGGAATAGGCAGAATAGTGATCTCAGGTGCAGAGGAAGCAGAGTCAGTAATGGTGGGCAGCATATGTGGCACCTCCCTTTGAGATCGAGGCACTGTAGATGGTAGATCATATAGAGTTGCTTCATCAAATGTGACATGGCGAGAAATGAAAACAAAACTCGACGGCGGCACAGAGAGAAGCATCGGAAGCTTTTATTTTATGATCATCACTGTACCCGAGAAAAATGCAGCAATCAGCCAGCTCCAATTTGTGACGAATGGACTTCGAGATGGTAGCATAAACATCCAAAGGCCGGGCGAGATTAATAAGCTGGTGGAGCACCATGTAGGATTTCATAGGAAGTGATTTAGAAGTGGTGTAGGTTGGTTATTGATAAGAAGAACAGCCGTATGAAAAGTTTCTAAAGATAGATGGGAACTCCGGAATCAAAAAGCATAGAAAGGACCATCTTTACTCGTCAAGTCAAGAGCTGAGCGAGAGGAAGGCCTTGCTTTTTTATTGGACTTGGTCTTTTTTCAGCAAATGATATGTCCGATATGGATGTAGGGAGAAGTGAAACTAAAAAAGCTTAGTTAATGATGATTCTAGCTTCAGCAATGAGCGGGACAACCAACCCGGGGGTTCGGGAATAAGACCCAGAGGGTAACTTGTCAAAGACATACGCTCAACTCAACCAGAAAGATACTGCGTTCTTCGGCAGATAAATAGGTAGAACACATCCTCGTTGATATTAGTGCTCGAAGCTGGGGCACTCCGAGGCCATTCCACGTGGTAATCCCGTATATCCCTCCATTTAGGTACATTACATTCACGAAACTCCTATAACAACATAGATCTCTCAAAAGAAAAACTACAGGCATTATTGCCCTTACGCTCCTTCCTCTGGCAAGAACTCACAGCAGACAGCAGCAATCCATATATAGGAAGAACGCTTAACCTCTGGAAAGTCGCCTTATCTTCCTTTGCTTTGGGTCTCACTCCTCAATCTCATACTAGCTAGTGAAAACAAGAAGTCTAGAGATCATATTCAAATAATAGTCAACGAAGGAGACCAAGTGCTAAGCTACTCACCGAGCGGGAAGAGCTATTGGCTATCGTTCCGAGCAGTCGATCTATCCAATATATATATATATACCAAAAGGCATCCGCGAATGACAACTAGCGCACAGAAAAGAAGAACGTGTCGATTTGACATTTCGTCTATCTCCTCGCCTAACATCAATCAATTCCGTCCCGAGCAGCAACACTTTACTATACATCATTTCATCGATCATACTCAAGTAGACGAGATCCAATTAGACCATCTTACCTTTCCTGCCTATCAGACGAGGAGTGAAGCGAGCTAGACCCACTATACTACCGAACCCGAACCCCAGTGATACAATAGATGACTGATGATAACCGAAAACAAGAGAAAGGGGAGTGTAGGGCCAATCTGAGTAATGAAAAGGTAGTGAAAGGGTAGGCGGAATCACCGTGATTTATGAGGGAAGTGGGGAATGTGCTGTATGAGGTGGGGAATAGGTTGCAGAAGGTAGACAAAGAGGGTCCGGGCAGGAAGAATCTCATGGAAGAGTAGAGTGGAAGCACGAAATCGGCACAACATCTATTGTACAGACGCTATTGAAACAGCGAGGGACCGTCCGTTAGTAAATGTCGGCAAGTCCCGATACGTTTGAAGTCGGAAAGGCTAGTTTGGTCAAATCAAAATGGCAATAGCAAGCAAGACGCCCACTGGGAAGGTAGAGGTGTACTTTTTTCTTTTGTTTTCCTCCAGGTTAGAACCACAACTAAAGAAGACTTTTCCGGACAGGATAGGGGCTACTTCCATCGACACAGAAGAGGGAATTGGGGTCACAGATCAGCGTAGACTTAATGCAAGCAGTTTTTCAACACCGCACGACCAAGAGGAAAGTCAGTACTTAGTATTTCATTCTCGGTAAGTTAGACTTGCCTCATCTACGGTAGTTTGGGACATATGTGCTGATTTAGCCGCCTACTCAGATTCACCTCCCGACATAAGGGGCAGTGACCTCGCCCCTAGAGAAGTCGGGCAGTCATTACATCGCTCGATCGATCGTTCCATTCGCGAGGAATAATCAGTGGATAGGCATTTCGGAGCAAAAAAGGATTCTTTCGCTTAAGGACCAAATGCTGCTTCCAAGCTGGTTCATTGAGCAACCGAAGCCAGCGCGCCTATAGATTCCGCATTCCCCCTTCGCTGACCAAGGAGCAAGAAGGCCGATCCGTGCACCACACATCAAATCAAACTTGGTGAGGTAGAGTCCAAACAAGAAAGGCAGCCCAAACGAAAACAAGAAGAACGAGCTGACGAAGCAAGACCGGCGCAGGTGCACAAGCGTATACCACGGGATGAATACTGACCGAGGACCTCCTTCGCCCTTGAGAAGGCCTTCCCAGCCCACAGAAAGCCTTCCTAGCAAAATAGGTCCAACGTAGCAAACTCTTTCACTAACATCTATCTCTACCTCAAATTCCCCGAATGCTCCTACCTAATAGAAAGAAAAGCCTTTGCCCATTAACAAACTCTTCCCAGCCCTAACCTCAAGTTTTCGCCTCACTCAACCGGCCTATCCGTCATTGGACACCCAAGACGAAGGGGAACAGGGTCCGCCCAGGCTCTACGAAGTGCTCGCCCCAGCGGAATTATGGAAACAAAATCCATCGTGGTCGGCCGTCCTCCCCTCATTCATAGTGGGCTCGAGGGTGACTGGTCGAGTAAATGAAAGTCTACTTCTCGCATTAAGAGAAAGAATGGGCGAGTTACTGCCTGAGTGCCGAGGGGGCGGTTCCTCTCAATGTATTATATTATAACAATCAAACTCATACAAGGAGCATCAAAAGTCAAATTCACAGGTTTTTCGGTTCAAATCTCTTAAGCTAAGCTTTTTTCTTCCCGACACAGTGGCACTCCTTTCATCTTTGTCTCCACTCAACCCCAGCTCGCAAAGCCGTTGATTTCCGCTGTGCATTCGGTATCAGATACACTTGCACGAGTCTCACGAATTGGATTCGAACCAATATCAAGCTACTTGCCCTTTAGTAGATCGTGAGTGGTCTGTCGTCCTCCTCACATTATAGTCCTGTCCTTGTCGTTCTCATCATTATAGTCCTGTCCTTGTCGTTCTCATCATTATAGTCCTCCTAAAATCAATAGCATTTCGTCGGAATACATCCTGTCTTTTCACCTTAGTTGTCCTATGCATAGTCAGTACTATAGCCCCAATCATGGCTACTAATAAAATCAGACTAGGAACCAAAAACCAGACGGAATAGTAGGTATAAAGTAAATTTCCCAATGTTTCCAAATTAGTCCAACTTCGTACCTTTCCGGCATAAACCGTATATCTCAGAGAGGTCGTATTTCTTTGGGTTGGTAGTAATGGAATGGTTTCATTATCTAAAATGAAGAACATTTCCCACCAAAAGATCAGTCCAATAATACCACTCACTGGTAAATAGCGCAATACTTCTTCGTGAATCTCCGCTATTTGAATATGGAACATCATAACAACGAATAGAAATGAAACGGCTATAGCTCCTATATGAACTACTGGGAAGATCATAGCGGAGAAGTCGAGACCTAACAAAAGAAGTAAACCTGAAGTGTCGCGAAAGACTGGGATGGAAAACAAAACGGAATGTACCGGATTTTTAGCACGTGCAACCATCAAACCAGAGACCAAAGCAAGGCTCGACAAAACAGAAAGTATCATGGTACGTCGTCCTTCCCTGAAATGGAACTTTCCTGCTGGAGCAAGAACTAGCATGAAAGTCGATCTATTACGACCAGCGCGGTTGTTCGTATTTCATTTTCTTTTTCCATTCTTAGAAAGCACTCACTGAGTTACTTACGGAATCTCAAATCTCTCTCGACGCCGAGAATTTTTTATATGTCCAGGTCGATCAGAGGTTCGGCTTGCTTCTCCCCCACCTTTTAGCGTTTTGGGCCCCTGCAATAAAAAAATAAAGAAACCCGAAATTCAAAAAGAAAGAAGAGAAATTGGGCCATCTTTCCCGAGAGAGGCCGCCTTCTCTCAGGCCAGCAGTCTTCTACTTCTAGTCGACTGCTCTATTCTATGACGGGCTTCCCTCTTTCCTGGGCTCTGCTCGCTCGTCTACGCTCCGACCCAGCAAGTAATAATTGAAAAACGATCTTTCTTTGCAGATTTCAAACTTGTTGTCAAAAAAAAAGGCAATCAATCAAAATCAAGAAAAAAAAAATGGAAATAGTGAATCAAGATCTAGATGGATCCCTATCTTTATCTCTATCCACGGAGATACCTATCTATATGGATAGAAATCTATCTATGAATCGATCTAGACTATCCTCTATCCGGATAGATATGTCCCTATGAGCGGCTACGCCGATCTTTATATGTTTTGGCCACGTCCGTTTCCGCTCCGAAGAGGAAGGTTTGGATCTTTCAATCTTATGTCGTGAGGGATGTGACCTATGTTAGGTCCATAAGATACCACAGCTTTTAGTGTTCTATGATTCACCTCCGAATAATGAGTAGGTAGTTCAATCCTTTTGATTCTTATTCTTATTCTTCTTCTTCTTCTTCTTCTTCTTCTTCTCTTTATGGGGGGATGCGGAGGTCGAATTACTATATAAAGAAGAGTTGTAAACTATAGGACTGATTTTTCGAGTAGGAAATTTTCGGTTTTTCTCGTTCCTTCTCTTCGATAAGAATAGGGATTTTTTATGATATAAATTCCTCTTCATTTTGTTGTACTCAGCGAGGGAACTGCCTAATTTTTCGGATCCAAACTTCTTTGTTCTTTCTAAGTCTTTTTTTTGCATAGAAGAACGCAACTGTTGCAAAAACCGGGATTTTAGTAGTAGGCGGCATCCCCTCTTAGTTTTGAGTAGGTGGAACCATTCAGTTTTGGTTCTTCTCCACATTCTTACCGGTTGATGAAGGAATTTTCCTATTATTTTTTCAACTGATATTTCGATATAGAAAGATCTCCTTATTTCTTCACCGCGGATTCTCGCGTCATTTTCTTGAAAAGATATTATATCACCGTGGGAAAGTCTCAAATGAGTAATGCTTACCATTCCTTTATTCACACAAACCCTTCGATGACTTATCGGCTGCCTTGCTTGAGGAATAGTTTCACGAAAATGGAGACGAACCGGAATAACGTCCAATCTTGTTTCTGGATTGAGTAGAAAAGGGATATATGAAGTTCGTTCTGTTCCTCTGTGCATCTCTGTGATGGGTAAATCCCCATGAAAAAGGGGCAACTTTCGTGTAGTTTGTGATTGGATGTAACTGTTAAGATTTGCTCTCGGATAAATCTTTCTCTTAATAGATCTCTTCTTGTTCCTCAATCTTCGGAGAATGCGGCGTTGTATTATTGTAAGTTCTCTGTTCCGAACATTTCCTAAAAGTAGACGACAAGTTTTAAATCTTAATGCAGGCAAGGCATATCTCGTTGAATCAGTCTGTTTCGCCACATCGCGTATAACGGGAATCGAACCCCCTCTGCTGCTGGCGGGCGGATGGAGAATGTTCTACTTCGATCCAGCAACTTGTTAGGAGTAGGTTTTGGCTTGCCCCTTTCTCTAAGGTAAGCTTCCAAAGCTCCTTCTCCTTCCTTCAGCGGGTGGGCAGGAGCGCACTTCCGTTTTCCCCTTACTATACAAGGGGGTGTAATGAATAGAGATCTCCCGCCAGCAGTTTTCTCTTCCTATCACTTCACTTCGTTCGAGAGATCTGATCTCATCGGACCTCCCCGGGCCGGGCGAAGGGGAAGGAAGGGATGGGTGGTCCGGGAACAGCAAGGGGAGAGGGCTCGTAGCCCCCCCTCTCCCTCTTCCCCACGCCTATTTGTTCCCCCGGAGAGATGCGGAACTCTTTTTTTTTGAAGAAAAAGATGAATAGATAGGGCCATGATACATTCCGGAATATTGTAAAGGTAAATAGACTCTTTTCGTCCCCTTTTCGATGCCTGCCTGAGGACCTATGTGAATGTTTTGGAATGGGGATGTTCGCCTTTTGTAACAAGTAGACCCACGATACGGACTAATAGATGTTCCTACTCTTACCCGAAAGTCAGATCTATTCATAGTTGGTCAGTCCCCCACGGCGCGGCTTCTCGCTTTTCATGAATGTGTCTCCCCCTCTGCTTATGTGAGTTTGACCCGCCTTTGACTCTGCTTGCTTCTGACTCCCTATGAGCCGTTTTACGACCTTAATTTTTCGGAGGGTCGGCGGGACATGGGGGAGCCTCAGCTCATGCATTGGTTTACCGAAATCACCACCTCCGCTATCCCACTTCCTTCTATTCAAAAAGGCGAGCAGCCCTTAAACAAAAAAAAAGGCCCTAAGAGGGCTCTTCTTTATATATTACATAAGCCCTAAACTAAAGTGGGTAGCCCCGAAAGCCGAACTCCGCAACTTGTTAGGAGTAGGTTTTGGCTTGCCCCTTTCTATGTTATTAGTAAAGCGCTAACGCGCCCCTGCAATCTTTCTAAAGCGCTAACGCCCCCCCTCTCCTATCTATACTAAGGGGCTTTTTCAATAAGGCTCGCGCGGGGGCCTTTTTTTGCTCTCTTCGCTCCACTAGCCTTGATTGGCGGATGGAAGTACCAAGGTGCGTCTGGTGGTATCGTATATAAGATCACGGCTGCATTTAGGAGTGATCTTTCCCTCTTCTTAAAGCCGGTGGTGATCTCACTTTCGAAAGAGAGTCTCGACGTGGTCCAGGTATATCAGCTCCACTCGGGCAAGGAAGTACGGATCAGATATAGCTACAGCTGGCCCAGCAATTGGCTATCTGACTCTTCCGCTGAAGCGACAGAACCAACTGCATAGACTGTATAGTCAACAGAAGCAGCTGGATCGTTGGCTAAGGGTGGTTGGTAGCATGGCTCGGCTTAGCCGGCAATGGGCTTGCTTATGGGTCAAAATCGGGGTCTCGGTCTTAAACATCCTCTTCTCCCTATCGATCACTAAGGTATGAATCTGGATCTCGAACAGTAGAAGGGGATGGCTTCGCAACTCGAAGGGATGCTGCGCCGCCTAGGTACGCGTCTGGATCTGCCCTGGGCTTTTTCTTTCTTTCTATAGGATATGCTGCTCCAACCGTATCTACTTGTGATGTACCTGGGTTGGTTTGGCCTCTTCCGTAATCCTTGCCGCTGATGGTTATGGGTAAACCACAGTAAAGCAGAAAGGAAAGCCTCTCGGAGAACGTTTTCGTCGCCGTTAAAGCCGAGAGAGAAGTTTCTAAAACTGCTATGGTCTGGACTCTCACTCACGTCGTTCGTCCGGGGGACTCCATTACGCTGCTCGCCCTATTAGCCGGCGGCAACCGTGATAATTCATTAATTTCAGCCAGTCCCCGGTTATCTATTGTACGGCGAAACTCCCTAATAGATATGTTTTCTCAGGAACCAGACCTGCATGCACGAAGAAGAACATATATCTCTGGTCATATTCTTGTGTAACTTCTGTCGTCCCGTTCATTGTGGTTCCTCGGCCCTGCTAGCCATTTGCTTGCTCGAACTGTACACATTCAAAGAGGGGGCAAGCTAAACAAGCAAGCAAGCCATCCAAGTTTATAGAGTCGGAAGTTCTAAATAACTTGGAGGTTTCCCTGTGACTAAGTTAGCACACTTCCGGTGGTAGCCATTGGGCTAAGTCTCCATAAAGAGCCACTCACATATTTATTTATAGTTCGGTGTGAGATCAGCTAAATTAAGCTCCGCTCATCATTTATGATCCACGGCTCGCTCAATTAGAGCACTAACTACTGAAAAGGAATTCGCTCCAAAGACGCTTTTAATCGCTCCGCTGGGACGATCTGGTCGAGAGGTTGTCCAGTCATCTCGGTGATGAATTTCGCTATGCTACCCGCTGACCTTACACTGTGAGTACTGCTGTAGCAAAGCCAACGGGAAGATCAGTCCCAGGGCTCAATCTAGGCTGCCAGCCAAGATGAAGATGGATTGAAGGGGTTGTCAGGGAGCTTCATAGGGAATTGTAGGATCCCTAGCTGGAAATACTGCTGCCAACCAGGATTCAAGGGGAAGATAGTCGCAGGGAAATCAGATTCCATAGTCAAGGCTAAGACAGACCCTATGTTTACTTTGCGATAGTCTTAGCTCGACATTGTCAAGCCATACTATCTACCCAAATGGATTTGAAACTGACATTCTATCCTATATATCGGAGATATAAGGTTTGAACTTCCGCTTATGGTAACCGAACTTGGTAACCAAACTCTTTTCTTTCCCGGCAAGAAGATCAAAGATTTCCTTCGGGCAAGTTCAGCTATAGTTGGGAAAGGGACGGACCACAAGCTTCGCGCTCTGCCTTTCTTGCATTTGGACTCTTTCGCGCTATATGCTGCTCTGCTCTCTCTGCGCGCTTAGCTTTCTTTGCTGTTTGGTTTGCTATCGTGCTATTGCCTGCTTCCTTCTCTTTAAGACCAAAGGCTCTTCCAGAGTGAAGACTGTAATAAAATCCTTCTGCTGTTCTTCTCCCTGACCCATCGACCTGGAATCAAATGAATTCCTTTGCTTCCAAGCCCGGCCAAGGGCCACTCCTTTGCCTGGCCTGGTTGGTCTTATTTCATTTTGAAAATTCATGTTTTTATTTCATTCCCCAAGGGCCAAAGGTCTCTTCTTCTGCTTCAGTTGATCCTTCAGCAGATCCTTTTTCGACTTCCTTCCTGTCTGGGATTTTCATTTTAAAAAGCAAAGGAATTTGCTTCGGCCTCTCTTTTTGATTATGCCCTATCTGCCGAGAAAGCAGCCCTCTATTCTGATGATGCGGATGGGAATGCTTTAGTCTTTGTTTAATAAGTTGGAATTGGATTTGAATTTCCCCTTCGGACCCTCGGTTTCTTTGCTTCTATTTCTTCTATCTGCCTGCTTTTCCTTCGTTCGATATGGTATACTTTTCTTCGGATTTAAAGTGAGATGGTGAAGTGAGAGTCTTTTCCTGACCCGAAAGCAAGGGGAGGGTCAGACTGTACCGCTTTTCAGATGCAAAAAGGTTCCCCTTTGGCTGCTCCTCTTATTCCGAAAAAACAAAAGACTTTAGGAAAGAGAAAAGAATACGGGTCGTGTCTTCGTTCGGGTGCTAAGCCCGAAAGCCCTTAGAGTCTGATTTTGATGCCATTATTGAATGCAGGGTTTTAGCTCACCCTTGCTTCTTTGGATGCCAATGCGTCTCTTGTTTCAGCTGATTCTCCGGTTGCGTCTGAAACTGCGGATTCTCCTTTTGCTACGGATGAACATTTGGATACAAGGCATCTTTCTTTAACCCATAAAACGAGGGTTTATGACCCCTGGCCAGAAATGAGTCCCGAGTTATGATTCTCCGCTTGAAGATCGGTCTTCTCAAGGGCTGTCTGAAATCCTTGTTTTCAATCTGTATATCCAACCCAAGAGTGTACCGGAGCGAGCACTAAATGAAAGGGGTGGAAGTTCCTCCACATTTGATGATCGTGTACATTCACGCGCGAATTGCGTATTATATAAGTGCTGTGCGATCCCGCTGTTCGCCTGCGTATTGAAACCTACCTGGACTAGATCTTCCGATTCTCGCTTAAAGATGGATTGGCGGGTTTCGAAGAAGACTGGCTTTAACGGGTAAGGAAAGAACTTCCCGGCGCGCAGGAGTATGTTGAAATCTTCGCTAAGACAATGGAAGGTGACGTATGTACAGCTGACGAGAGTGAGGGGTGGTCTCCCTACTTCCTACTGGACGTGGAAATTCTTGCTTGAATTCTTTCCGGACGGCTCGTGGGCAAAAGTGGTGAATCAAGTCCATTCTCTCTGTCCCGATTATCGCGTGAGCTGAGGGGGGGAACTCGGCAGAAGATCGGTCTGCAAGAAAGGCCTACTTATCCACGGGTTCATTTGCTTAAGACGTCTGTGCAGGGCAATCGGGTGCAGTAAGTATCGCCTCTAAAGTTTTTTAGCTCTTCTCTTCCTTTTCCCGATTGGTTCTGTGTCAGGTGAGTGGCGGAACTTCTTCCTGTCAGGCAGAGCTTTGCCAAGGCGTATTTTCCTACGTGTGATCGGGCCGGAGTGAAACAAGGGATCAAAGCGTCGAGGCGCGAAGTCTTTAGGATCGGATGCAATTCTGAAGCTGGTACATGCTGCACAGGTCCATCTTTCTGGCAGGCCTGGCATCCCTTAGCATATTTTATGAAATCGGACAAGATAAGATGGTTGGCCAGTAATGGCCATGCCTTCTGATCAGCCAACCCATTTTATGCCCTGCTTGATGTGATCTACATACTATACTCCATCATGGACTTGAAACAACATTTTTTCGGCTTCTTGCTCACTCACACACCTGAGGAGCAGTCCGTCCTTTCCACGCCGATACAATATTCCGTCAATCAAAGCATAATTCAAAGCTTGTTGTTTTACTGACCTGGGAGTTTCTTTAGAAGGATCGGACAAGTACCTGACGAGAGGCTGTTGTCAATCATCCTGCCCGATCTCTTCTGGCTCCATTATGTAACAGTAAAAAGTCTTCTGGAATGCTGTTGGAATCGTCCTTTGAACGTTTGTTCAGTTGTCCGATTAGGAAATCTCAAACGTCAAACGTCGAAGCCAGCTGGGCCATTGTGTTAGCCTCAACATTGGCCCTTCTAGGTACATGGTAAATCTGAATTTCATCAAACTCGGCGAATCGAGTCTAGGGCTCTTTTTGTGTATGGCTGCTGCTTTGCATCTATTACCTCATACTCAGCGATGACTTGTCTCACTACTAGCTGAGAATCACCCTTCTTAACGTGGATGGATCGCATGCCCATTGCCGCAGCTAGTTCTAATCCGATAAGCAAGGCTTCATACTCAGCTACGTTGTTCGTGCATGGGAAATTAAGCCGGTATGAATGGTGAGAAACTAGACCATTAAGAGAGAAAAAAAGCAATACCTGCTCCCGCGCCGTACTGGAGCCATCGAAATACATTTGCCATGGAGTTGTGGTCAGACGCATGACCTCCATCATCCTGATCGGGCAACTGCTTGCCTAAGAAAAACGGATGATTTATCAAAAATTCGTCTAACACCTGTCCTTTGACCGATTGTTGTGGTAAATAATTGAATGAAAACTCTGACAAGGCAAAAACCCATTTTCCAATCCGACCTTTGAGAAATGGTATCGATAACATGTGTTGGATCAAATCGGTTCTCTCCCTCACATGACGTTTGCCTCGGTAACAGATAATGCCGAAGCTTGACCGCTGTGAAATACAGGCACAAACACATCTTCTCAATGTTCGTGTCATTTTTCTCTTGCCCAAGGCGACTTAGGTAATAAATCGCTTGTTCCTTCCTCATTCTTCTGTGCCAAGAATGATCCAATTGAATCTTCTGAAGCTGATATGTACAATAAAAAGGGCTCTCCATCCCTTGGTGGCATCAAAACAGGCCTGTTGGTCAGGTATTTCTAAATTTCATCGAACGCTTGCTAGTGCACTTCCTCCCACACGAACTCTTCTGAGTCCTTTCCTTTAGTTTCAGCAGGGAGACAATGGTTGAAGTTTTCCTGCGAGATTTGAGAAAAATCGGCGAAAGAAATTAATCTGGCCGATCAATCTCTGCAGTTCCTTTTTGTTTTTTAGCGGAGGAGCTTCAGTAATTGCTCGTGCTTTGTTCTTGTCTATCTCAATACCTCGGTGGTGCACAAGAAATCAAAAAAAAATCCCAGCCCTTACTCCGAATGCACACTTGATTGAATGGGTTCATTTTCAAAGCATGTTGTCGCATTCGTTCGACAGTTTTCCTTAAATCGGCCAAGTGCTGTTTATCTTCAGGCTGCCGCATTCAAATTGATGTTGAACTACCCGTCTGTGGTCTTGTCCACCTTATCCTTACCCTGAAAAAAGCAGTCTTTCATTATTGCATATATATATATATATAAGTGGCTATCTTTCTTCAAGTGAGAGAGAGGATATCGAGATTTTATTAAGAGAAAAGGTAGCCCTTTGAGAAACTCTTTCTCTTAGATGGAGAGTCTTAAGTAACTCAGCGCTTCAAAAACAAGAGTCACGCTCTTTATCTTTAAAGGCCCTAAGAAAGAGGCTTAAGTCATCGATTCCAATCCGATAACGCTTTTTTTTTTTCGGTATGCCGCTCCGCGAGCAAGGAGCGAATGAAGATAAATCCAACCTAAGATCATGAATAGCCTTCGACCGTTATCTCCTCATCTTCCTATTTATAAGCCACAGCTCACTTCGACGTTTCCAATTTCCCATAGAATCTCCGGGGCTTTCCTAGCCACTCTGGTTTTGTTTTTTTATCTTCTTTGTCTGAAAATGGGTTTGATTTGCTTCACCTATGAGAATTTCTACCAATTCTTCTTTTATTCATCAAAGCTTATCCTAATCTCCGTCGAGATTACTGCCTTAGCCCTGTCCTATCATCTGTATAATGGGGTTCGTCATTTATTGACGGATTTTTCGGGATTTCTCTTTCTTAGAATTGGAAGAAAAAGATTGAAATGACTGTTCCAAATTTCACCTATACCTTTGAGATAAAAAAAAATTGGATTTTCTTATGAAATGTTTATTATTGCGTTGATAGCTCTCTTCTTTAAAGCTTATGCCGTAGAAGCTGACATCAGGCTATTGGCCTTTTATCTGCATCTTCCCGAACAAGACCCGGAAGGGGTTCGCTTTGTTTGGGATGAACTCGCAAGGACTCGACCCGAGGACTTCCCTCGTATAGTAGCGTCTTTTATAAGACTCGACTTTCTCACTGAAACTAAAAAAAAGAGTTTGAGCTCTTTTGGTTTACTTTTAGCCACGCGGGGCGGCTATCCGCATGTGTCCCAAAGTGACGTCCATTTTTTGGTAATGGGTATACTCGAGAGAAAAGTTTGGAATTCGACCTCTCCTTATACGCGGGGTCATGGACTCCTTTTTTGTTTAGGATCCCCTTTCTACATTCAATTCTTTATTGAGCCTGGGGTGGAATCACAATCATTACACATTCATTCTTGGTTTGGCTGCTGGTCTAGCGATCCTTCCTAGCCGCCGCCTAGAGTGAAGCCTGCCTGCTGAAGACCGTAACGTAAGTAACTCAGTGCTCCATACGGGGGAAATGAAAACGGAATTCGTTCGGATCCTCCCACATGTTCAATCTTTTTTTAGCGGTTTCCCCAGAGATCTTTATCATTAATGCAACCTCCATTTTGCTCATTCATGGAGTTGTATTTAGTACCTCTAAGAAAGATTCTTATCCGCCGTTAGTCAGTAATGTGGGTTGGCTTGGATTACTTAGTGTTGCGCGCCTAGGAGGGCAGCGCGCTTTGGGATGCGGAGGAGCTATTATCGCCCAGTCCCCTAACCTAATGCGGCACCGGGTTCGGACCGCAGGGAACCGTAGCATGGGGAGAGGTCTAATCCTTTTGCCGCCGCAAGGCTGGCTAATCGTACGCAGCAGGCTCGAAGACCCCTGGTTCTGGAAGGCACATGAGTCCGAACGCTATGTTGAATGTGCGACCGAGACTACACTACGTAGGTACCCAGTGCAGGTGAGGCGTCGGTCGGTCCTAGAAACGGCGGCAGCGGCGCGAGGAGTTAACGACCGGACGTGCTGCAACCTAGGGATCACCAGGCAGCTCTTTCGCTCTATAGGGATCGGGGGGGCATAGCACAATTCTTCTTGGAGGAAGGTTGGTTTGCCCGGGTGACTGATCCTGCCATAATGTACTCCTACCGGCAACCGAAGTCGAGCATACATACGACGATCTTCATGCGTGAATAGCCGGGAGGAAAGAAAGGGCGGTAGATGATAATGAAAAAGGGCGCCGCGTCTGGACGGGCGGGCGGAATGGATGAGCGAAAGGCGCCATGGAGTGAGGAATATCCCGAGTCTCATGTAAGACAACTAAATGCACCTCGAGGTCTTGCCGAGGAACTGGGGGACCTTCTCGAGCACAGGATAGGCAATTGAGAGATAGAGCTAGCCTATTCGTTATGGGGAATCAATGCTCCGGGCCGAATAAAGCTTACCTCCGGCACCTGGCTTTCTCCGGCACATATTAGCTTAGCTGCGCTTAAGAGGCCGCTTTGGCTTCCTCTCTGGCGGCCACTTTCCTTTCCTTACCTTACCTACGCTACACTCCTACTCCAAGCTACGCCTGCTGAGCAAGATGCATTGCGATTTCCTCTTCTGTGGACGCACCGGA